TAGCATCATAGTGTAACACTATATATATACAAGACAAATTTCGTATGCTAATTCAAAAATATATGTCCGGCCTTCGTTTTAGGGGTTTTTCGAGGAATCCGTGTATATTAGGGGGAGGGGGGTTTTTACCAAAAAAATGTTTTTTTTTTTAAGCGGCCCCAAAAATTTTTACAATCCAGGGGGAAACCTAATAATAATATATCTATGCCTAGTAAAGTGATACATGTACTAAGATCATCGAGTGCGCTTTACATTCACATTTATCGCTTGTCGGTTTTTTAATGAGGGTTAAGAGAATGTCTTTTTTAAACCATAGTTTCATTAATCAAAAAAATCGAAACTTGTCGCCTATGGCGTCAGTTTCTCTATCCCTCTCAGTAATGGTCAACTTGACAATTATAATTCATGAATGGTGAGTAATGAGTATTTTAAGTAAATGTCGAGGAGGATTCAGGTTTATCTCAGTGTCCTAGATCAGCCCTCCCGGGCTTAGTAATTGCTTCATCCCCAAAAAAAAAAACTGGGAGGACAGTAAATCTTGATGCAGTCAAGGACGAAAATGCCATTAAAGGGAACTAGGGGATCTGGCATTCTTGACGCGATCAAGGATTAAAGTAGCACAAGCATTAATCAGATGCCAATTTTGATCAATTGGTGGGGATAAATCGAGTACAGCGCCACAAATAGAGCTATTTTTTTCTTACAATAGCGGGATGTGATGTTCTTACCAACCCGCATGATCAATAACTTAGGTAATTGAGAGCGGATAAAGAAATTTTATGAAATGAAAATTTTGATATTAGATTAATGAGGGTTAAAGAACAGAATGTTATGAAATAGTGGATAGTATATTAATGAGTATTAAGCATAGTATGTTATGATATAGTGGAATATAGATTAATGAGGATTATACATAGATAGTAATGGTAGTAGGGAATAATCAATTAATGTTGATTAGTCGAGTTAAGTAATGTACTATATTAGGATATGTGGGCTATGTCATTAATATGTCACTCTGACTTACTTTTGGAAAACCAATTTTCATTTGGTTTTCATGCTTTAATGACATGGCAGGGGGCAGTTTGGGCAGAATCTTGGCTTTGGGAGCCAAGGGCGGGAGTTTAACCCTCCTTCCCCTGATATGTTTTGGGGAGGATTTAAACCTCCGGTTTTCGATTTACAAGATCGATGCTTTATTAAGTTAAGCTACCAAAACAGTTTAAGTTGAGGATTTTATTTTCTCATCAGCCTGTGAGTGGAATTACAATAAGAAATAAGGAGAAGTAAGTAATAGATGTAATTTGTCCAATAAGGATAAATGGTTGTTCAACTGGTTGGCCTCCGATTCAGGTTAAAATTAATGTGTTGGCTACGAGGATTCAAAAGAAAATTTGAGTGAGTGGGCGAAAGGTACTGCTTCGTTGTTTAGAGGTATGAAGTAATGGGACTAATATAAGAATGAAGATGGAGAATAAGAGGGCTAGGACTCCTCCTAGTTTGTTGGGGATGGATCGGAGGATGGCGTAGGCAAATAGGAAGTATCATTCGGGTTTAATATGGGGAGGGGTAACGAGAGGATTGGCGGGGATGAAGTTTTCAGCATCTCCTAGAAGGTTAGGAAGGAATAAGGCTAAGATTCCTAAAATTATAATTATAATAAAGAAGCCGAGTGCGTCTTTGTAGGAGAAGTAGGGGTGGAAGGAAATTTTGTCTATATCAGAATTAAGTCCTATAGGGTTATTTGAACCTGTTTCATGAAGAAAGAGAATGTGAATTATTGCTAGTGCTGAAATTAGAAAAGGTAGTAGGAAATGAAATGCGAAGAATCGTGTCAGGGTAGCATTATCTACTGAAAAACCGCCTCAGATTCATTGGACTAGTATGTTTCCGATATAGGGGAAGGCGGATAGGAGATTGGTAATAACTGTGGCACCTCAGAAGGATATTTGTCCCCATGGTAATACATAGCCTACGAAGGCTGTGGCTATTAATAGGAATAATAAGATTACTCCAATATTTCATGTTTCTTTATAAAGATAGGAGCCATAATATAGTCCTCGGGCAATATGTAAGTATACACAAATGAAGAAAAGTGAGGCTCCGTTGGCATGAATATTACGGATGAGTCAACCATAATTTACGTCGCGGCAAATATGGATTACTGAGGAGAAGGCTATGGAGATGTCTGCGGTATAATGTATTGCTAGGAAAAGTCCTGTAAGGATTTGAATGATTAGACATAGGCTTAGAAGTGAGCCGAAGTTTCATCAAATTGAAATATTAGATGGGGCTGGGAGATCAATTAAGGTTTGGTTAATAATTTTAAGTAATGGATGGGTTTTTCGGATATTTAGGGCCATAAATTCTTATAGTTGAATGAACAACGATAGTTTTTCAAGTTATTGGTCTTGGTTAAAGTCCAGGTAGGAGTAATGGTATATTTTATGTTTTTAATAATAATCTGTTTAATTTTAGGTTTAATAGGGGTGGCATCTAATCCTTCTCCTTATTATGCTGCGTTGGGGTTGGTTGTGGCCGCTGGGGTTGGGTGTGGGTTATTAGTGGGTCATGGGGGTTCTTTTTTATCATTAGTTTTGTTTTTGATTTATTTAGGGGGGATGTTGGTAGTATTTGCTTATACGGCAGCGCTTGCTGCTGAGCCTTATCCTGAATCATGGGGTAATTGGTCTGTATTATTGTACATTGGATTTTATTTAGTAATTTTAGTATTTATTGGTGAATATTTTATAGTTGAGTGATTTGAATTAAGTTGGGTAGGAGTAGAGGAGATAAGTAGCATGGAGATGGTTCGTGGGGATCTTATAGGGGTAGCTTTATTATATGCTGATGGTGGTTGAATATTAGTTTTAAGTGGGTGAATGTTATTATTGACTTTGTTTGTGGTACTGGAATTAACTCGAGGATTATCTTGGGGAACTTTACGTGTAATTAGTTAATGAAGTTAGTAGGGCTAAGGTTAGTGTGATAAAGAGTAGTATAAGATAAATTTTGATATAACCTTGTTGTGGTTGGGTGGATAATTTGATTAGTGGAGTTTGTTGGATAAGGTTGCTTTTTGGTCCAATTTTTTCATTTCATGTTTGATCAATCAGATGTGTTGAGACGTGTTGTGCTCAGCTTAAGTTAATTTTTGGTAATAGGCGATGAATGATTTGTGGAAAATATCCAAGTATATTAGAAAAATGGTGGGTATAAAGAGTAGGGTTGATTTTAAGTTGGGTATTAGTTAGGTTGGTTAATTCTAAGGCTAATAGAAGGCCAATGATTGTCACTAAAAGGGCGGAAAGTTTTAGTAGAGGGGGTATTGTTATGATTTGGGTTTTTGTTGGGGACAAGTTTAATGTAATGATGAGGCCGGCTAAAATACTTCCATAGGCCAAGCGTTTAATTGGATTAATTATTGTTGGATGATTTTCGTTAATAGGGGAGAGTGAATTAAATCGTGGGAAATTTATTGATGCAAAATACACAAGGCGTAAGCTATAAATAGCTGTAAATGATGTTGCGATAAGGGTAAGAACTAGGGCTCAGGCGTTTAGGTAAGAAGTGTTTATGGATTCAATAATGGCGTCTTTTGAGAAGAAGCCTGATAGAAAAGGTATACCTGTAAGGGCTAAGCTTCCAATAGTTAAGGAAGATGAGGTAAATGGTAGAAGTTTATGGAGTCCCCCTATTTTGCGAATATCTTGTTCATCATTAAGGCTATGGATAATAGATCCTGAACAGAGAAAGAGTATGGCTTTGAAAAAGGCATGAGTACAGATATGGAGAAAAGCAAGTTGGGGTTGGTTAAGGCCAATTGTTACTATTATTAATCCTAGTTGACTTGATGTTGAAAAGGCAATAATTTTTTTAATATCGTTTTGGGTGAGTGCGCATGCTGCAGTAAAAAGAGTAGTTAGTGCTCCTAAACACAAGCATGTTGTTAAGATTAATTGATTATTTTGAATTAAGGGGTGGAGGCGGATTAGTAGAAAAATGCCGGCAACAACTATTGTGCTAGAGTGGAGTAGGGCAGAGACTGGTGTTGGTCCTTCTATGGCAGAGGGAAGTCAAGGGTGAAGGCCGAATTGTGCGGATTTTCCAGCTGCGGCTAGGACAAGACCTAAAAGGGGTAATGTTAGGTTTACATTTTCAGATAAGATAAATAGTTGTTGAATTTCTCATGAATTTAAATTTATGGCTAATCAGGCTATGCTAAGAATTAGTCCGATATCTCCTATTCGGTTATAAATTACAGCTTGAAGAGCAGCGGTATTAGCGTCTGTCCGGCTATATCATCAGCCAATTAAGAGGAAAGATATAATTCCTACCCCCTCCCATCCAATAAATAATTGAAATATGTTGTTGGCTGTCACTAGAATAATTATTGAGATTAAAAAGAGTAATAAATATTTAAAAAAGCGATTAATATTAGGATCAGAGTGTATATATCATAAAGCAAATTCGAGGATGGATCAAGTAACATATAAAGCTACAGGGGTAAATATGATTGAGTATATATCAAATTTAAAGCTTATATTAATATCGAAGGGGCCAATATTTATTCAGTTATAGTTGGTTATAATTGATTCTAGGCCTTGATCTAAAAAGATAAATAAGGGGATTAGGCTAATAAAGAAGGAAATTTTTACGGCTATTTTTACATGGGATGATGATCAATCGTGGTTAAGTTTTTTGGTATTTAATGAGGTTATTAATGGAAAGGTAAGGATTATAAAAATTAGAAGAAATGATGAATTAAAAATAGTATTCATGGCTTTTGCTTGGAATTGCACCAAGAATTTTTGGTTCCTAAGACCAATAGATTGCTATTATCTTTCAGAAGCTGAGTGAGTCATGGATTTGAACCATGATAGGAAGAGTTAGCAATTCTTCGTGTCCCTGACCTCTCTCGGTAATTAAAAAGATTTTAACTTTTATTTTTAGAACCACAATCTAATGTTTTGATTAAACTATAAATACAAAGTGTCCACCCTCAAATGAGTTCTGGTTTAAATATTAGTAAGAGAACGGGTATGAGGTGAAGGCTTAAGAGAAGGTGTTCTCGTGTGTAGTTTGGGTTTAATGATAAGATATGGTGGGGAGTTGGACCCCGTTGGGTTATTAAGAATATGTAGAGTGAATAGGAGGCTGTAATTAATACTCCAAATCCTGATAAGATTATAGTTCAGTTGGATCAATTAAATAAAGAGGTAATAATAAGAAGTTCTCCTATAAGGTTAGGGGATGGGGGTAGGGCTAGGTTAGCTAGACTGGCGAGGAATCATCAGGTTGCTATTAGTGGAAAAATGATTTGTATACCTCGGGCCAGGAGTATAGTTCGGCTATGAATTCGTTCATAGTTAGTATTAGCTAAACAGAATAAGGCTGATGAGATTAAGCCATGGGCAATTATGAGTGCGGTTGCTCCTGCGAAACTTCATGGCGTTTGAATAAGAATTGCTGCAGCAACTAATCCTATATGGCTTACTGATGAGTAGGCAATTAGGGATTTTAGGTCTGTTTGTCGTAGACAGATAGAGCTAGTTATAATAATTGCTCAAATGGCTAAGATTAAGAATGGGTAGGCTATTTCTTTGGTTAATGGATTTAATATAATAATAATTCGTATTATTCCATAACCTCCTAATTTAAGTAATACTGCTGCTAGGATTATTGAACCGGCAATTGGGGCTTCAACATGGGCTTTGGGAAGTCAGAGATGGATTCCATATAAAGGTATTTTGACAAGGAAAGCTATGAGACAGGCTATTCATCATAATTTGTCTGCTCATGAGAGTAAGTTTGGAAATTGTGAGTGCTGTATAATGATCATGGATAAAGTACCTAAATTATTTTGTATTAGTAAAAGGGCAATGAGAAGGGGAAGTGAGCCGATTAAGGTATAAAATAAAAAATAGGTACCTGCATTTAGGCGTTCTGTTTGATTTCCTCATCGTGTGATAATAATAAGAGTCGGGATAAGTGTGGCTTCAAATATAATGTAAAATATAATTATTTCGGTTGCAGAGAATGCTATAATAAGGAAAGTTTGGAGGGAAATTAAAAGTGTGATGTATGTTCGTTGTCGAATAATTGGTTCTGGAGAAATGTGGTTCTGACTAGCTAAAATTATTAATGGAAGAAGTCAACATGTAAGAACTAGTAGAGGGGTTGATAAAGGATCAATGGCTATAAGTTGGTTAGAAAAATCTCAGCCAATATCTATATTTCATTTAAATAGAAGTAAGCTTAGTAACGCAATTAGGAAGCTGTAAATAGTGGTTGTGGATCATAATCATTTTTTATTAATAATTCATGTAGTTGGGAAGAGTATAATTGTTGGAATTAAAATTTTTAGCATTGTAGAAGATTTAGATTTTGCAGGTTGTCAGAGCCGTGGGAGCGTGAGGTAGCTACTAGAATGGCTAGGCCTGCGCTAGCTTCACAGGCTGAAAATGTAAGGAGAATTATAGGAATAATAGAACATGAGGTGGAATTTAATGTTAGGGTTCAGATGGCAATACTAATAAATAAAGTTAGTAGTATACTTTCTAAACATAGAAGCGCAGATAAAAGGTGGTAACGATTAAGTGCAAGGCCCGTGAGACCCAAGAAGAATGCTGAGTAAAGACTAAAATGTATGGGAGACATAAGATATTTATGGATTTTCACCATAATTTACTAAGTCGAAATTAGTGGTCTTTATTTGGACTAAATATCTATTCTGCTCATTCTAGTCCTCCTTGAAGTCATTCATAAATTAGGCCTAGAGTTAATAGAAGAAGGATAATTGTTGCTCAAATTAATGTGGAGAGTGGTGATGGTAGTTGGTCGCCTCATGGTAAAGGAAGAAGAAGGGCAATTTCTAGATCAAACAATAAAAATAAAATAGCTACAAGGAAAAAGCGAAGGGAAAATGGGAGGCGTGCATTTCCTAGAGGATCAAAACCACATTCATATGGGGATAGTTTTTCATTATCTGGATTTAATAATGGAAGTCAAAAAGCAATTAATACAAGGATTAGGGAAATCAGGGCCGTAGCTGCGATAGAAGACGTGATGAGGTTCATTACTTTTCCTTGGATTCTAACCAAGATCAAATGATTGGAAATCATTTGTACTAGTTTATACTAGAAAAGTAATTATGAGCCTCATCAATAGATAGATACATAAAGGAATAATCATACTACGTCTACAAAGTGCCAGTATCATGCGGCAGCTTCGAAACCGAAGTGATGTTCTGATGTAAAGTGGTATTGAATTTGTCGTAACAAGCAAACTGCTAAAAATGTTGAACCAATAATAACGTGGAGGCCATGGAATCCTGTGGCAACAAAAAATGTTGTTCCGTAAACACCATCGGCAATTGTGAAGGGTGCTTCATAATATTCTATAGCTTGAAGAGCTGTGAAGTAAAATCCTAAAATAATGGTAAGGGCGAGGGCTTGGATAGCTTCTTTTCGATTCCCTTCTATTAAACTGTGGTGGGTTCAGGTTACTGTAACACCAGAAGCTAAAAGTACTGCGGTATTTAGAAGTGGGACTTCAAAAGGATCTAATGGATTAATTCCTGTAGGTGGCCAACATCCTCCTAGTTCTGGGGTTGGGGCGAGACTTGAATGATAAAAGGCTCAGAAAAAACCTAAGAAGAAAAATACTTCTGATGTAATGAATAAGATTATTCCATAGCGAAGTCCTTTTTGGACGGGGGGTGTGTGATGACCTTGGAATGTTCCTTCTCGAATAATATCACGTCATCATTGAATTATAGTTAGTAGTAAAAGAGTTAGTCCTAAGTAAAGAAGAAGTAATGAGTGGAAATGAAATCAGATGGCCAACCCGGATGTTATTAGAAGGGCGGCCGTAGCTCCGGTTAATGGTCATGGGCTAGGGTCAACTATATGATATGCGTGTGTTTGGTGAGCCATTAAACATTTTCTTGTAAATATAGGCTTAATAAAAGTACAAATACATACGCCTGGATTATTGCTACAGCTACTTCCAGAATTGTTAATAAAAATAGGATAATTGATGTTATTAATGCCACAGTTGGTATGATGGTAATAAGGACGAAAGTTGCGGTTGCGATTAATTGTATTAATAGATGACCAGCTGTTAAATTAGCAGTTAGTCGAACTCCCAATGCTAATGGTCGAATAAATAAACTAATAGTTTCGATAATAATTAGGATAGGAACTAGGGGGGTAGGTGTACCTTCTGGCAGGAAATGGCCTAGTGCAATTGTTGGTTGATTAAGTATTCCAATTAATACGGTTATGAATCATAAAGGTAGGGCGAATGCTATATTAAGGGATAGTTGAGTTGTGGGTGTGAAGGTGTAGGGGAGAAGTCCCAGGAGATTGCTGGTGATTAGGAATAATATAAGTGCTGTAAATAATATAGCTCATTTATGGCCGGCAAAATTGATGGGTTGTATGAGTTGATAAATAAATCGATTAATAAATCAACTTTGGAGGGTTATTAATCGGTTATTTAACCACCGGTTAGTTGGGGTTGGAAAGGTTAATCATGGCAGTATAATTGCTAAAGCAATTAATGGGATTCCGAGGAGAGAAGGGCTTAGGAATTGGTCAAAAAAGCTTATGATCATGGTCAATTTCAGGGCTCTGGCTTAGGTTTTTCAGTACTTTTTAATGTTGGGTTATTATTAAATATATGGTTTATTACTTTTTTAGGTAAAATAGTAAGAAAAATAATTCATGAAAATAAAAGGAAAATAAATCAGGGGTGGGGATTTAATTGAGGCATATCATTAAGGGTGGTAGGGAATCACCAATTTTTAGCTTAAAAGGCTAATGCTAGGCCCAATTTAGCTTCTTAATGAGGCTTCTTCTAATATTAATGAAGATCAGGCTTCGAAGTATTCTAAGGGAACTGCTTCTACTACAATGGGTATAAAGCTGTGATTAGCGCCACAAATCTCTGAACATTGACCATAATAGACGCCTGGTCGGGAAGTGATAAAAGCAGTTTGGTTTAGGCGTCCTGGTACGGCATCTATTTTAATTCCTAAGGCTGGGACAGCTCATGAATGTAAAACGTCTTCTGCAGATACTAAAACACGAATAGGTGATTCTATGGGTACAACTATTCGATGATCTGTTTCTAATAAACGAAATTGGCCTGGTGTTAAATCTTGGGTTTGAATTATATAAGAGTCAAATCCTAAGTCTTCATAATCTGTATATTCATAACTTCAGTATCATTGATGGCCTATAGCTTTAATGGTCAGGTGAGGATCATTAATTTCGTCTATAAGATATAAAATTCGTAGGGATGGTAAAGCAATTATGATGAGGATAATGGCGGGGAGAATAGTTCAGACAATTTCAATTTCTTGGGAATCGAGAATATATTTGTTTGTAAGTTTTGTTGATACTATTGCTGTGATAATATAAAGGACTAGGGTGCTAATCAGAAACACAATTATTAATGTGTGGTCGTGAAAATGAATAAGTTCTTCTATAACTGGGGAGGCTGCGTCTTGAAATCCTAATTGTGATGGGTGTGCCATTATAGATTAAGATTCGTGGGATTTAAACTCACAGTTTTGCCTTGACGAGGCAGTGTAATATATTTTACTAGAATCTTAATAAAGAAAGTGGCAGAGTGGTAATGTGGTTGGCTTGAAACTAACATATGGGGGTTCGATTCCTTCCTTTCTTGTTTAAAAAGTTCGTTGAACTTGAACAAATGCTGGTTCTTCGTATGTGTGATAAGGTGGGGGACAACCGTGTAATCATTCAACGTTTGTGTGAGGTAATTCAACGGATAATACTTCTCGTTTTGAGGCAAATGCTTCTCAGATAATAAATAAAAGTATAATTACTGCTACAAGTGAAATTAAAGAACCAATAGAAGAGACCATATTTCATAGAGTATATGCGTCTGGGTAATCTGAATAACGTCGTGGTATACCGGCAAGGCCTAGGAAATGTTGTGGGAAGAATGTTAAGTTTACTCCAATAAATATTACTGCAAATTGTATTTTTGTTCATGTTGAATGGAGGGTATAGCCAGAGATAAGAGGAAATCAGTGGATAAAGCCTGCTATAATGGCGAATACCGCTCCTATTGAAAGGACATAATGGAAGTGAGCTACTACATAGTAGGTGTCATGAAGAACAATATCTAAGGAGGAATTAGCTAAGACGATGCCTGTTAATCCTCCTAATGTAAATAAGAAGATAAACCCAAGGGCTCATAGTAATGGGGTTTCTCATTTAATGGAACCTCCGTGAAGGGTTGCTAATCAGCTAAATACTTTTACACCTGTAGGAATAGCAATAATTATTGTTGCTGAAGTAAAATAGGCTCGTGTATCAACATCCATACCTACTGTAAATATGTGGTGGGCTCAGACGATGAAACCTAATAGTCCAATTGCTATTATTGCTCAAACTATACCTATATAGCCAAATGGTTCTTTTTTACCAGAATAATAAGCTACTACATGAGAAATTATTCCAAAGCCAGGAAGAATTAAAATATAAACTTCTGGATGGCCAAAAAATCAAAATAAGTGTTGATAAAGAATTGGATCTCCTCCACCGGCTGGATCAAAAAATGTTGTGTTTAGATTTCGGTCAGTTAATAATATTGTAATACCGGCTGCGAGTACTGGTAGAGATAAGAGAAGAAGAATGGTTGTTACTAGAATTGATCACACGAATAATGGTGTTTGGTACTGGGAAATAGCTGGTGGTTTTATATTAATAATGGTTGTGATAAAATTAATTGAAGCTAAAATAGATGAAATACCTGCTAAGTGGAGGGAGAAAATGGCTAAGTCAACGGATGCTCCGGCATGGGCTAGGTTACCAGCTAAAGGGGGATATACTGTTCAGCCAGTGCCGGCTCCGGCTTCAACTCCAGCTGAAGCTAAGAGTAAGAGAAAAGAAGGAGGGAGAAGTCAGAAGCTTATATTATTTATTCGTGGAAAGGCCATGTCTGGTGCACCAATTATTAATGGTACTAGTCAGTTACCAAATCCACCGATTATTACTGGTATAACCATGAAGAAGATTATTACGAATGCATGGGCGGTTACAATTACATTATAGATTTGGTCATCTCCTAAAAGTGATCCAGGTTGACCCAATTCAGCTCGAATTAAAAGGCTTAGGGCTGTTCCCACTATTCCTGCTCATGCACCAAAGATTAAATAAAGGGTGCCGATATCTTTGTGGTTTGTAGAAAATAGTCAACGATTAATTGCCACAGGTAAGGTGACTGAGAACTAAGTGGCGGTTTGTAGCTCCGCAAACAGAGGTTAAATTCCTCTTCTTACCATAGCCCTGCAGTAAATGATTACGTTGGATTGCAAATCCAAAACCGGAGGTTTGTTTCTCCCGGGGCTTTCTCCCGCCTTTTATGCTTACGGCGGGAGAAAGTAGATAAAAGTTCGCTGGATTGAACGCTTAGCTGTTAACTAAGATTTTGTAGGATCAAGGCCTATTTATCTAGAAGGTTTTAGCTTAATGAAAGCATCTGGGTTGCATTCAGAAGATGTGAGATAAAGTCTTACAAATCTTAGCAGAAATTAGGAGATTTTCACTTCTACTTAAAACTTTGAAGGTTTTTGGTCTATTGTTAACCTAAATTTCTTAAGATATTAATATGAGGATGGCGGGAGTAATGGGGAGAAGCAAAATGGATAATGAGGCGGCTGTTGTTAGGGTTAGGTTGTGTGATAATTTAGTTCGTCATGATGTTGATATATTAATTGAATTTGGAGTTATTGTTAGTGTTGTAGCATAACATAACCGTAAATAGAAGAATAGGCTGAGGAGGGTTATTATGGCTATAATAGTAGCTGGGATGGTAAGATTTTGTTTTGTTAATTCTTGTAAAATTAATCATTTTGGTATAAAGCCTGAGAGTGGAGGTAGTCCTCCTAGAGATAATAAAGTTAGGAGGGCAATAATAGATAGAAGGGGAGATTTTGATGAGGAAGAAGAAATAGAGTTAATTTTGGTTGAATTAAATGTTTTAAAAAGTAGGAAGGTTGTTGATGTTATAATAATATATAAGATAAGATTTAATTGAGTGAGGTTATGAGAATAATGTAGGATTGAAATTATTCAACCAAGGTGTGCGATTGAGGAGTAGGCTAGGATTTTTCGTAATTGGGTTTGGTTTAAACCTCCTCAGCCTCCTACTATAGTTGAGAGGATTCCAAGAAAAATAAGTAGATTAGAATTTAATGAGGGGTAAAGTTGTAAGAGGATAGCAAATGGAGCGAGTTTTTGTCATGTGGAAAGGATAAGGCCTGTAGTAAGGTCTAAGCCTTGGAGAACTTCGGGTAATCAGAAGTGGAGAGGGGCTAAGCCAATTTTTAGTGCTAATGCGATTGTAGCTAGTGTGGCGGAGGTTGGATTAATTATTTCAGTTAAGCCTCATTCACCTGAAGTTCAGGCGTTTATGATGCTAGCGAATAAAAGTAAAGCTGAGGCGGTTGCTTGTGTAATAAAATATTTTGTTGAAGCTTCTACGGCTCGAGGGTGATGTTGCCGGATTATTAAAGGGATAATGGCTAGAGTATTGATTTCGAGGCCTATTCAAACTAGGAGTCAATGTGAGCCAATAAATGTTAGGATGGTTCCTAGGCCTAGGCTTGAAATTATAATGGATAATACAATGGGGTTCATTAGTAGAGGAAGGATTTTAACCAACATGGTTGGGGTATGGGCCCAAAAGCTTTATTAGCTGACTTTACTTAGGAAATAGTATAATTGGAAATACAAAGAGTTTTGATCTCTTAATTATAGGTTCAAGTCCTATTTTTCTAGGAAGAGGAGAGATTTTAACTTTCATTATCCACTCTATCAAAGTGGTCCTTTGTTCAGGCACACTTCCATTTAGGTTAGAGGAGGTAGGCTTGCTGTAGCTAGGGGGAGGGCGATATGTCATAGTATAATTGCTAGGGTTAGGGGTAGAAAATTTTTTCATACTAAGTGTATAAGTTGGTCATAACGAAAACGTGGGTAGGATGCTCGAATTCATAAGAAAAATAGGGTTAATAAAGTTGCTTTTATTATTAAGCTAAGTGTTGAAATTTCTGGAAAAAATGGGTTGTAGGAGGAACCTATAAATAAGATAACTGAGAGGGTATTTATTAATAAAATGTTTGTATATTCGGCGAGGAAAAATAGGGCAAATGAGCCTCCTGCATATTCGATGTTAAATCCTGAGACTAGTTCTGATTCTCCTTCTGTTAAATCAAATGGTACTCGGTTAGTTTCTGCTAGAGTTGAAACATATCATATTAGGGCTAATGGTCAGCCTGGAATAATTAATCAGATTGTTTCTTGTGCTAAGTTAAAGGTATGGAGGGTGAAGCCTCCTGTAAATATAATTATTGATAGGAGAATTAATCCGAGACTTACTTCATAAGAGATTGTTTGTGCTACGGCTCGAAGGGCTCCCATTAGGGCGTATTTTGAATTAGATGCTCATCCGGAGCCTAGGATAGTATAAACGGTTAGGCTTGAGATTGCTAGGATAAATAGTAGACCTAGATTGAGGTTAATAATAGAGTGAGGGAGAGGAAGAGGTATTCATAAAAGGAGGGCTAGTGTTAGGGCTATTGTGGGGGTGGCCAGAAATAAAAATGGAGAGGATGTTGATGGGTGGATGGGTTCTTTAATAAATAGTTTTAGGCCGTCTGCAATTGGTTGAAGAAGACCATAGGGACCCACAATGTTGGGTCCTTTACGAAGTTGTATATAGCCAAGAATTTTTCGTTCAACTAGGGTGAGGAAAGCTGTAGCTAATAAAATAGGGATAATATAGGTAAGTGGATTAATTAAGTAAAGTAGGAGGGCTTCAAGCATAGTTGGGGAGAGGATTTGAACCTCTGAATTAAAGAGCTTAGGTCTTTTGCACTTGCCAGGCTCTGCCACCCCAACAACCCTTTTTCTTGGGTAGTAGATAATATTTTCTTATCTATTTTAGTTTGTTTCAATAGATGAAAATGAAGCGTGCCTAGGGTATTGGCTTCATTTTTCCGGTCCTTTCGTACTAGGAAAAATTAATTCATAGATAGAAACTGACCTGGATTTCTCCGGTCTGAACTCAGATCACGTAGGACTATTAATCGTTGAACAAACGAACCCTTAATAACGGTTGCATCATTAGGATGTCCTGATCCAACATCGAGGTCGTAAACCCTTTCGTCGATAGGGACTCTGGGAAAGGATTGCGCTGTTATCCCTAGGGTAACTTGGTTCATTGATCAGAAAGTTCTGGGTCATTTTTCGATAAATATTTTATTAATTAAAGTTGTAACTTTAATTTTTAAGTATTTAAATACTCAGTCGATAAGGGGGATTTATTTTTCCCCTTGGTCACCCCAACCAAAAACAGTTAAATTAAGAATATTATTTTTATTTATATCCGTGGAATAATTAATTTACATAATTAATTTATGTGTTTGAAGCTCCATAGGGTCTTCTCGTCTAATGTAGTTATGCTCGCTTCTGCACGGGCAGATCAATTTCATTGATTAGAAAATAGAGACAGTTAAACTCTCGTGATGCCTTTCATACGGGTCTTCATTTAAAAGACAAGTGATTACGCTACCTTTGCACGGTCAAAATACCGCGGCCGTTAAACATTGTCACAGGGCAGGCGGGACCTCTTATAATATTCAAGAGGCGATGTTTTTGGTAAACAGGCGGAGTTTGTGTTTGCCGAGTTCCTTTATTTTCTTTAAATCTTTCCTTAAGACGTTCCTGTGTAGGGTTAACGAATGTTATAATAAGGTTTTCTAGTTAAGGTAATATTAATATAATAGCCTCAGTTTGGGTTCGTTTAATTGTCAGTGAATTAATTCTATCTGACGTACACTTATGTCCGGAGAGATTTATTCTCTTATTACTCATTTTAGTATAAGTTCTTTTATAATTTTATAAAATAGCCCAATAAAGTTAAGGGGATTATGAGAAGAATATCTAAATTATAGGTTTTTGTGATACTGGAGCTGTGACGCTTACTTTTCAGGTGGCTGCTTTTGGGTCCACTGAGGTAAAAACCTTAGTTAATATGATCATTTTCCGCCTTAAAAAGTTGTATCTTAGTTCAGAAGGGCTGTACCTCTTCTAAATAACTATTAATTATTATGTTTTAACCTTGTTAAGATAGACTTTTTGGTGATAAAGAATTAATGCAGAATTAAGGTTCTTTTCTTGGGCAACCAGCTATCACTAAACTCGATAGGCTTGTCACCGCTACTCGAAAGTCTTCCCACTCTTTTGCCACAGAGACGGGTTGGCTCTAATTGTGCTGCTTCGGAGTAGCTCGTTTAGTTTCGGGAGGATAGGCTTAAGATCTCTTTGTCTAGTTTTTCTAGCTAAATCATGATGCAAAAGGTACGAGGTTAAATCTCTGCTTTTTATTACTTTAATTATTTATTTCATTTCTTTTTCAGCTTTCCCTTACGGTACATAGTCTATTGCGCTGAGTTTTTGTTCTGTCGCCCATACTAAAAAGGTAAAATGTTTTAGTTAGGAGTTAATATACAGTGGTAAATGATAAGGTTGAATTTAAGGGTAGATATACAGGCTAGCTTTAATGTTCAAAATGATCCGAATTGCACGGGTATCTCCTCGGTGTAAGGGAGGTGCTTTGCTGGTTTAGCCACATTTTGAATCCAAGTGCACTTTCCAGTACACTTACCATGTTACGACTTGCCTCCTCTTGATAATTTTCTTTTAATTAAAAATAAATAGATTTTTTTGAGGAGAGTGACGGGCGGTGTGTGCGCGTCCCAGAGCCAGTTTCAGAAAAGCTCTCTAATCTTTTCTTACTGCTAAATCCACCTTTAAGTAATTTTTCAGTTTACCATTCGTGTCTTCTTTATAGAAAATGTAGCCCATTTCTATCCACTTCATTTGCTACACCTCGACCTGACGTTTGGAAGTTAATTCTTTTTGCTTACTTTTTAACCTTCATAGGGTTAGCTGACGACGGCGGTATATAGACGGGGATGGCCAGAAGTGGTGAGGTTTAACGAGGATTATCGGTTACAGAACAGGCTCCTCTAGGTGGGTTTGGGACACCGCCAAGTCCTTTGGGTTTTAAGCTAGCGCTTGTAGTACTCTGGCGAACAATAAAGTAATTTATTGTTTAGGTTTGTGGTTAGACATAGTAGGGTATCTAATCCTAGTTTGGGGTCTAACTGTCGTGACATCAAGATTTCTAGATATATAAAGTCACTTTCGTTGTTGGTGATTCCGCTCATGGGTGCGTGTAACAGCTTGATGAGGTCTTAGCTTTAGTTATTGTGGATATTCCTTAAATCACTCTTTACGCCGGGAAAGTATTAATATGAGTTACTCGTATAACCGCGGTGGCTGGCACGAGATTTACCAACTCTGTTAACTTTAACTGATTCAAGCTTGCGCTTATGGTAATCAATATTTATTACTGCTGAAGTCCCTTGGGGGTGTGGCTTAGCAAGGTGTCTTGGGCTACGTGCGTGTGCCTGATACCTGCTCCTAATTAGTTAATAGAATAATTAGGGCATTCTCACAGGGATGCTGAAACTTGCATGTATAATTTTGGTTACAATTAATACTGAGGCCAGGACCAAACCTTTGTGCTTGCGGAAAATTTTTATTTTTCATCTTAGCATCTTCAGTGCCATACTCTAAATTAAGCTACAC